ATTAAAGTAAAATTAGTTTGAACAGGTTATTAATATATCTTTTATTTTTTTTTTTTTTTTTTTTGAATTATAGTAATTATTTAATTAATTACAATTTGATTTTTACATTAATTAGTTTTAATTAAAAATTTGGTTTTAATTTTATTTATAATCATATTATATTCTAAATAACTAAATTAATAACAAACTTATTTTTAAACTAACATGAATCTAAATATATTAAATATTTGTTATAAATTTACTAAATTTTAACTTATTAGTATAATAAATATTTAATTAATTATAACATAAATTAAATATTAATATATTATAATTAAATATATATTTATAAATTAATATATAATTATAATATATATAAATAATTATAATAATAATAATAATAAATCTATCCTTTACACTATAGGATAGATTTATATATATATGAAATATTTAATATAATATTATTTATATTTTAATGTATTAATATAATAAATATTTAATTAATTATAATATAAATTAAATATTAATATATTATAATTAAATATATATTTATAAATTAATATATAATTATAATATATATAAATAATTATAATAATAATAATAATAAATCTATCCTTTACACTATAGGATAGATTTATATATATATGAAATATTTAATATAATTATTAAAGTTAAATGATATTTTAATTTATATTTTAATTAAAATATAAAGTTAAACAACTAAATAATTTACAAATAATTCTATTGCTTTCTTTTTTGTAGTCAAAAAAAAAAAGAAAGCAATAATTTGTAATAGAATATTTATATTTAATTATTTATAATTATGTATTTCAATAAAATTGTTGATTATTGTTTTATTTTATTTATATTTTAATATCAATTAAATAATATTAATAATTACTCACTAGTGAGCTTATTTGTTTACTTACTTATTTATTTATTTTGGTTTGGAATAAATAATTAATAATAATTACTCACTAGTGAGGTTAATTTAAATATTATTCCTGTTTTAAGTAAATTTATTTTAATTGTTAAATTATATTTTGGTTTTATTATTTATTTTTTATAAACTAATTAGATATGTTAGGTAATCCCCTAATTACTTATATATTCTTATTTAGTTATTATTTATTTTTACAAACTAATTAAATATGTTAGGTAATCCCCTAATTACTTATATATTCTTATTTAGTTATTATTTATTTTTACAAACTAATTAAATATGTTAGGTAATCCCCTAATTACTTATATATTCTTATTTAGTTATTATTTATTTTTACAAACTAATTAAATATGTTAGGTAATCCCCTAATTACTTATATATTCTTATTTAGTTATTATTTATTTTTACAAACTAATTAGATATGTTAGGTAATCCATATACTGAATCTGCAATACAAAATGGGGATTCTAAATATTCATATAATTGTAGAATTATCTTAATTCAACATCGAGGTCGCAAACTTTAATATAAATAAGAACTTTAATTCGTTATAAACTACGTATTTAGAGCGTCAACATTTAAAGTTGTGCTCCATGTAAATTTAGTGTTTATAAATAAAAGTACTTTATCCTTATCTTAATCCAATTCAGGCCACTATGCCATTTTGACAATTGGGGTTTTCCCAATCACCAGACCGCAGGTGATTTAAATCTATTTATTTAAAAGCCTTAACAAACAAAATCTATGGCCAGTTAGTGAGCTTCAACCACTGGACCAATTTTGACGTACTCGGTCAACACCACCGAAAAATTATTGGTTGTTATTTATTTTTACAAACTAATTAAATATGTTAGGTAATCCCCTAATTACTTATATATTCTTATTTAGTTATTATTTATTTTTACAAACTAATTAAATATGTTAGGTAATCCCCTAATTACTTATATATTCTTATTTAGTTATTATTTATTTTTACAAACTAATTAAATATGTTAGGTAATCCCCTAATTACTTATATATTCTTATTTAGTTATTATTTATTTTTACAAACTAATTAAATATGTTAGGTAATCCCCTAATTACTTATATATTCTTATTTAGTTATTATTTATTTTTACAAACTAATTAAATATGTTAGGTAATCCCCTAATTACTTATATATTCTTATTTAGTTATTATTTATTTTTACAAACTAATTAGATATGTTAGGTAATCCCCTAATTACTTATATATTCTTATTTTTTTTTCTTTATTACTCTTATTTCTATAAGAATTTGAGTACTTTTAGCACTATCTTGACCCCCCAAGTAATATATTCCTGAGTTAACTAATTTTATTTATTTAAGTTTGATTCTTGCTTGTTGTTTAATTTTTTTGATTAAATTATATATTTTTTATCATTAATGTTCTTTTTAATAGTAATTGATATTTTTTATTTTATTTGATTAAATTTAGTTATTCTTAATATAATTGATAAATTCTGTGCCAGCATTCGCGGTTATACAGTTAATTAAAGTTAAATTTTTGGGTTTAATATTAATTTATTATATTATGGAGTTAGTAATTTTTTATTTAGGTGGAATTTATAATTTTTTTTAATTTCTATAAATTAATTTATTTTACTGTTATTACTCAAAATAGGATTAGATACCCTTTTATGTTTAAATTTAATTATTAACTTGAATAAAAGTAGATTATTCTTCATAACTCAAAGAATTTGGCGGTTAATTTTATATTCAGAGGAACCTGTATATTAATTGATAAACCACGATAGTTTATACTTTTTATTTACTTGTATATCTCTATATAATGATTGTTTTTTTAGAATTATTTTCTTTTAGATTAATTCAATTATCTTAGGTCAAGGTGTAGTTTTTAAAATAGTTTATATGGGTTACTTAAGTTTTAATTATTAATTTTTAGTTAAATTTAATTTACTTTTTATTAGGATTTGAAAGTAATTTAAATTAATTTATTTTTTTGAATTTAATAAGAATTAGTGTACATATTGCCCGTCACTCCTATTTTAGGATAAGTCGTAACATAGTAACCCTACCGGAAGGTGGGGTTAGATTATTAACAAAATGTAGCTTATAATAAAGTTGATTATTTACATTAATTAGAAATCTTCGGTTCATTTTGATTTTTATTACTTTATTTTTATTTGGTTTTTTATTTTATTTTATTTTAGTTTATAATTAAATAATTATTTATTATTACTGAAAAGGCTGAGTTTAAAAATTTTTTAATTAATTTTTTGTACCTTTTGTATCAGGGTTGATTTATTTTTTTATATATATTTTATTCCCGAATCAAATTGATCTTTTTTAATATTTATTATTTGTTACATAAAGTTTTATAATTTTAATAAAGAAGTTAAAAGTTAATCGTTTTTTGTTATATCTGGTTAATTAATAATAAATTTAATTTTAATTATTTTTTGTAATTTAATAGATGAGGGATAATCTTCATTTTTATTTAAAATTAAATTTTTTTTGTTTTTCATATAATTTAAATTTTTGACTTAGTTTTTAATAAATTAGAATTTTTTATTATGATTATTTTATATTTAATATTTTATTAATTTTTTTTATTTAATTTTTATTTATTTGTAATATTGATTGAATTAGTATAATTTTTAATTTTATTATAATGAATTCGGCAATTTAAATTTTCAATTGTTTAACAAAAACATTTCTTTTAGTAATTTATTTAAAGTAACATCTGCTCAATGATTAATTTTAAATAGCTGCAGTATTTTGACTGTACAAAGGTAGCATAATAATTAGTCTTTTAATTGAAGTCTGGAATGAATGATGATATGAGAAATTTACTTTATTTAATTTATTATTAAAATTTAATTTTTAAGTGAGAAAGCTTAATTAATTTTTTGGGACGAGAAGACCCTATAGAACTTTATTTGTTTATTTAATATTTATTATTTTTTGTTTATATTTTTATGTTAATTTAATAAATTTAATTGGGGTGATTATTAAATTTAACTTTAATTTAAATTTTCATTAATTTATGATTTTATGATCCTTTTTAAGATTATAAGATTAAGTTACCTTAGGGATAACAGCGTAATTTTAATGGTAAGTTCTTATTTATATTAAAGTTTGCGACCTCGATGTTGAATTAAGATAATTCTAAGGGGTAGTTTTTTTAGTGTTAAGTCTGTTCGACTTTTAATTTCTTACATGATTTGAGTTCAGACCGGTGTAAGCCAGGTCGGTTTCTATCTTATAATACATAAATTATTTTAGTACGAAAGGACCATTTAATTCAATATTTAATTGTTTTTATATTAGTTTGGCAGAATTATTGTGTTAAATTTAGATTTTAATAATATGTATTTTTACATAGCTAATATTGTTTATTTTAAGTTTTTTTTTTTTGTTAATTATAATTTTAGTTTCTGTTGGTTTTTTTACTTTATTGGAACGTAAAGTTTTAAGTTATATTCAGTATCGTAAAGGCCCAAATAAGATAGGGTATTTAGGTTTATTTCAGCCTTTTAGTGATGGTTTAAAGTTGTTTTCTAAGGAGTTTACTTGACCTTTGAATTCTAATTTACTTATTTATTATTTATGTCCCTTATTTAGTTTAATCCAGTCTTTATTTATTTGATTGATTTATCCTTTTATATTTAATTGTATTAATTTTAATTATGGCTTATTATTTTTTTTAGTTTGTTCTTCATTAGGAATTTATGGATTAATAATTTGTGGTTGATCTTCTAATAGAGTTTATTCTATATTAGGTTGTATTCGTAGAATTTCACAGGCTGTTTCTTATGAGGTTTCTCTTTCATTAATTTTACTTTGCTATTTTTTATTGATTGGTGGCTATAATTTTTTAGTTTTAAGTTTATTTCAATTTAATTGTTGGTTTTTTTTCATTTCTTTACCGTTATTTTTTTGTTGGCTTTCTTGTTGTATGGCTGAAACTAATCGTAGTCCTTTTGATTTTTCTGAGGGTGAGAGAGAATTAGTTTCTGGATTTAATGTTGAATATAGATCTGGTGGTTTTGCTTTTCTTTTTATTGCAGAATATTCTAGAATCATTTTAATGAGATTAATTACTTGTATAATTTTTTTTGGTGGTAATTTTTACAATTTTCTATTTTATATAAAGTTAATTTTTTTATGTTTTTGTTTTATTTGAATTCGATCGTGTTTACCTCGATACCGATATGATAGGCTTATGTATCTTGCTTGAAAATGTTATTTGCCTCTTTCTTTAAATTATTTGTTTTTTTTTATTTTTTTAAAGCTAGTATTTGTTTATCATTTTTTTTTGTAAAGTTAATAAATTGCTCTATTTTATATTTTCAAGATATAAGTTTTAATTTTTAAACTAATTAACTCTATGTAATTATTTTATCTCATATTTTTATAATTATCGGATCTAATATAAAGTATGAAAAGTATATTAGTGTTAATACTACTCCAGTTGTTGTGAATGGTAATTCAACTGGTTGTGATCCGATTCAAGTTAATAAAATGAAAATTGAGATAAATAGTCAGTAGTATATTTGTCTTATTGGGTAAAAGTTTAATCCTTTAAATTTTATTTTTATAGAGAATGGTATAATTATTAAAATTATAATTGATATGAAAAGTGCTATGACTCCCCCTAATTTATTAGGAATTGAACGTAAAATAGCATATGCAAATAAGAAGTATCATTCTGGTTGAATATGAATTGGAGTAATCATAGGATCAGCTGGTGTAAAGTTATCTGGGTCTGATAATATAAATGGTTCAGTTATATTAAGGGTTAATAGTATTATTAATGTGATTGTTATTCCTATTAAGTCTTTGGTTGAATAATATGGGTGGAATGGAATTTTATCAATTTTTGAGTTCAAACCTACTGGGTTTCTTGAACCTCTAGTATGAAGTATAAATAAATGAATGATCACTATTATTACAATAATAAATGGTAATAGAAAATGTAGTGAGAAGAATCGAGATAATGTAGGGTTTCTGACTGCAAATCCTCCCCAAATTCATTTAACTAATGTATCACCTAAATATGGAATTGCAGATATTAAATTTGTAATGACTGTAGCTCCCCAAAATGATATTTGACCTCAAGGTAAAACGTAACCTAGAAATGCAGTTGCCATAGTTAATAATAAAATTATTACACCTGATGATCATGTGTTTAATATTTTATATGAAGAGTAATATATTCCTCGTCCAATATGAAGGAATATGCACATAAAGAATAATGATGCTCCGTTAGCATGAATAGTTCGAATTATTCACCCATAATTTACATCTCGTATAATATGACTTAATCTGTTAAATGCTATTTCGATATTTGCGGTATAATGTATAGATAATATAATACCTGAAATCAGTTGAATTATTAAGCATATACCTAAGATGGAACCAAAATTTCACCAGTTTCTTAGATTTGTAGGTGTTGGTAAGTATACCAATGAATTAGCAATAATTAATATTAGTTTATTTGATTTTAATATAGATTTATTCATAAGTTTTTGATCGTAATGGTCCTTCGAATAATTTAATAATTTTATTAACTGAAATTATAGTTAATAGTAAGTACAAAATTATTATTATAGTTATTATCATTGATTTTCTGTATATTTTGTTTATTGATATTATATTACTTGTATTATCATTAATATTATGAATTTCTTTTCTAGTAAAGTTTAATCTTATTTCTTCTGTAATTATTAATCTAAAGATTAATGGGATTATTAATATTGTGTTGAATTTAAATTTTTCATTTGAAGTAATTCTTCTTATATATATAAAAATAATTATTAATCCTCCGATTATAGTAAGAAATGTAATTATAGGTACTCATGAATATGAATTATTAAAGTTTATTATTATAATTGTTAAAGTTGTTTGAATTAATAATGCTAATCCTATAGATATAGGTCTTTTTATTATTGTTGATATAATTGAAATTGATGTTATTATTTTGATTAATATTATTTTGATTTCAATGAGTATTTTATTAAAATATAAATTTTGGAGATTTAAGATATGTTCATTACATTTCATTGATGTTTTAAGATTATATTCATTTTTAATTTACAAAATTAATATTTTATTTAAATTATTAAAACTAATGGTTAATTTTTTTTTTTTTTTTTTTTTATTAATAGGTTTTTTATCTTTAAGATTAGTGCGTAAGCATATTTTTCTTTGTTTGATTAGATTAGAATTTATTATTATTTATTTGTTAATAGTTTTTTATTTTTATTGTTTACTATTTTCTTGTTCTTTATATATTTATATTATTTTACTCACTTTTTATGTCTGTGAGGGTGTGTTAGGTCTTAGATTGATTGTTTTACTTATTCGATGTCATTCTAATGATTATTTAAGTTCTGTTTATATATGATAAGATATTTGTTTTATATAATTTTTGTAACCCCATTATTTAGTTTTTACTTTTGATATTCATATCAGTTTATTTATATATTTTTTTTATTTTTATTTATAATTTCTTCTTCAGAATTTAATTTATCTTCTATTTCTTATTTATTTGGTATTGATTATATTTCTTATAGATTAATTATTCTTAGATTTTATATTATTAGATTAATAAATTTGGCTAGTTTAATATTAATTGGTAGATCTTCCTTTTTATTTATTAATCATTCTATTTGTTTTTTATTATTAATTATTTTTTCTTCAATTAATATACTTTTAATATATATTTCTTTTGAATTTATTCTTATTCCTTTAATAATTTTGATTTTAGGGTGGGGTTATCAGCCTGAGCGTTTACGATCAGGTATTTATTTATTTTTCTATACTTTATTTGGGTCTTTACCTCTATTTATTTTTATTTTGTTTTTATATAATGATTTTTATATAATTTGTTTTATTTTTGAAATAAGTTTTAATTTTAATTTTATTTTACATATTAGTGTTATTATTCCGTTTTTAGTAAAATTTCCTATATTTATACTTCATTTTTGGCTTCCAAAAGCACATGTTCAAGCACCTATTTCTGGTTCTATAATTCTTGCTGGGTTGATACTAAAAATTGGGGGTTATGGTTTAATTCGATTTATTTACTTAAATGAATTATTTTTCTTTAATTATAGATATATTTGATTTTCTTTAGGATTATTAGGGTCATTATTAGTAAGATTAATTTGTTTAATTCAAGTTGATTTAAAGTGTTTAATTGCTTATTCTTCTGTTTCTCATATAAGTTTGTGTATACTTGGTATTTTAACTATAAGAAAAATTGGGTTACTTGGTTCTTTAATTATAATATTATCTCATGGTTTATGTTCTTCTGGGTTATTTTGTTTGGCTAATTTTTGTTATTTGCGTGTTAATTCTCGTAGATTGTATTTAATTAAGGGGATAATTTTTTTTATACCGAGTATATCTATTTTTTGGTTTTTATTTAGTTCTTTCAATATAGGGTGTCCCCCTAGAATTAATTTTTTAAGAGAGTTAATAATTATTATTAGTTGTATTTGTTATTATGATTATTCTTATTATTATTTGTTTTTCAGATCTTTTTTCTGTGCTTGTTTTTGTTTTTACTTATATAGATACTCTCAGCATGGTATATTTAGAGATAGATTTAGATATTCAAATATTTTTGTATCTGAATTCTTATTATTAATTAATCATTTATATCCTTTAATTTTATTATTATTTTGATTTATTATTTTTTAATAATTTAAGTAGTTTAATTAAAATAGAAATTTGTGGTGTTTCAGATGCTGATTGTCTTAAGTTTTGTTAAATAAATATTTAATTTGATTTTTTAATTTGTTAATTTTATCTATAGTATCTTTTTATTTGGGATTATATTTTATATATACAGATATTTGTTTTTTATTGGAATATAATTTAATTGGTATTAATTCTCTTAATTTTTGTTATATTTTAATTTTTGATTTTAAGTCTTTATTATTTGTTTCTATTGTGTTATTTATTTCTTCTATAGTAATTTTGTATAGATCTTTTTATATAGGTTATTATAGAATTTCATCTAATCGTTTTTTGTATTTAGTTTTATTATTTATTTTTAGTATATTTTTAATAATCATAAGCCCTAATTTAATTAGAATTCTTTTAGGTTGGGATGGGTTAGGATTAGTATCTTATTGTTTAGTTATTTATTATTCTTCTTTAAATAGAAATTTATCTGGAATGATTACTTGTTTAACTAATCGTTTAGGGGATATTGGTATTTTAATTTGTATTGGTTGAATAATATCATTTGGAGGATGAAATTTTATTTTTTATAATTTTTATTTTGATATAAATATTTTTATTTTATTAGTTATTTCTTCTTTTACTAAAAGTGCTCAGGTTCCCTTTTCTTGTTGATTACCTGCTGCTATAGCAGCCCCAACCCCTGTGTCTTCTCTTGTACATTCATCTACTTTAGTTACGGCTGGGGTTTATTTGTTATTACGTTTTTTTAGTAATTTGATAATTTATAATTATATTTTTGTATTAATGGGTTTATTTACTATAATTTTTTCTTCTTTTTGTGCTAATTATGAGTTTGATCTCAAGAAAATTATTGCTTTTTCGACATTAAGACAATTAGGTTTAATAATAACTTCTATTTTTATAGGTTTTATAGATTATTCTTTCTTTCACCTTTTAACTCATGCAATATTTAAGTCCTTATTATTTTTATGTTCTGGTATTTTTATTTATTATTATTCTGATAATCAAGATATTCGATTTTTTGGTGGTTGTTGTAATTTTTTACCTTTAACTAGAAGTTGTTTTAATATTTCTAATATAGCTTTATGTGGGATCCCTTTTTTATCTGGATTTTATTCTAGGGATTTAATTATTGAATTTTCATTTTTTTCTGGATTTAATTTATTTATTGTTATAATTTTATACTTAAGTTTAGGTTTAACTTGTTGTTATTCTTTTCGTTTAGTCTATTACTCTTTAGTTAGGAATTTTAATTTTTCTCCCCTAAATTGTATAAAAGATGAATTTAATTTTATAGGGTTTAGAGTATTAATTATAAGATTACTATCAATTTTTTTTGGTTGTATGTTAAATTGGATAATAAATTTGGATTTAAATTGGATTTATTTTCCATTTTTAATTAAAATTATAACTTTGTTTCTTGTTATTATAGGATTATGAATTGGTTTTGAAATTAATAGATTTAGTTATTTAGAATCTTTTAATTATTATGTTTTTAATTCTAATATATGATTTATAATGGGTTATTCATTATTTTTAAGTAAGTATTTATTTAATTTATTTTTTAATTATTATAGGATTCTTTTCTGAGGTGAATACTATTCAACTTTTAATTCTTATTTATATATATATAAATTATCTAATTTTTTCCAAATTTATTTAAATAATACTATTAAAGTGTTTATAATTTCTTATTTATTATGGTTTTTATTTTTATTATGTATTTATAGCTTATTTAGAGTTTAATGCTGAAGACATTAAGGAAAGATTTTATTTTTAAATACAATTCATTAATTTTAAAATTATCTTTTTAATGAAAATAAAATGTTTTATTTAAACTAATTGAATAAGAGTATAACGGAATTTAACCGCATTAAAAGTTAGTTAGCGGCTACTTTCATACATTTACTCTATTAATTGGATTTTTTTTTTATCATTAATTCTATTAACAATAGAATGCCTCAGTACTTTGGCTTCAATTAAACATAGGGAATTATTCCTAAATATTAGGTCGAAACTAATTGTAAATTTTACTTCAATGTTTTAAAGAAACCTTTATAAGGACTTTTTAATTGCAAATTAAATGTTATAATTAACTATAACTTTATTTAGTTCAATTTAGTAATCCGTTTGACCATTCATAATATAACCCTAATAGTAAGATAAACAAAAAGGTAATGCATGTTAATGATCAAAATTTTATTGTTGTAAATTTTATTGATATTACTATTGGTATGATAATTACGATTTCTACATCAAAAATTAGGAAAATGATGGCAACTAAGAAAAAGTGAATTGAAAATGGTAATCGTTTTTTAGATATTGGGTTAAATCCACATTCAAATGGAGATGACTTTTGTATGTCGATAATAGATTTTTTTCTTATTAATGTAATTAATGTAATAATTGTTATAATTATAATAATAGTTAAAATTATGTATTTAATTGTTAATATCAATATTCATTTTTATTAATCCTTTTAATTGGAAGTTAAATATACTTTATATACTAAATGAATATCTTCCTCATCAATAAATAGAAATATATAAGAATAATCAGACTACATCTACAAAATGTCAATATCATGCTGAACATTCAAATCCTACATGATGATAATTAGAATAGTGTAATTTTTTTAGTCGAATAGTTGTAATTATAATAAAAATTGATCCAATTAGAACATGAATTCCATGAAATCCGGTACTTATAAAAAATGACGACCCATATACTGAATCTGCAATACAAAATGGGGATTCTAAATATTCATATAATTGTAGTATTGAAAAGTATACACCTAATATAATGGTAATAAGTATTCTTTTTATTGATTGTGAATAGTTTTTTGTTAATAATGCTCTATGAGATCATGTCAAAGAGATTCCAGATGAAAGTAAAATTATTGTATTTAGTAATGGAATACCTATAGGATTAAATGATTTAATATTTATCGGAGGTCAATTTATTCCAATTTCAATTGATGGGGATAATCTTCTATGGAAAAATGATCAAAAAAATGATACAAAAAACATAACTTCTGATAAGATGAATAAAATTATACCTAATTTTATGTTTTTAATTACTTTAATTCTATGTAATCCTTGAAATGTTGATTCTCGAATAATATCTCGTCATCATTGAAATATACATATTATTGTAATTAATATACCAGTAAAAAAAATATAATATTCTATTTTACTAAATATAATTACTGCCCCTGAAGTTAAGCATAATAAAGATATAGATCTTACTAAAGGTCATGGTCTCTTATCTACTAAGTGGAAAGGGTGATTATTCATTTAAACTTCTCTAGAATATAAGGTAGATAAAATTATAAATACATATGATTGAATAAATGACACAGCTGTTTCAAATATTATTAACAATATAAAAATTGTTATTAATATTATAGTCATTAAAAAACTACATCTGTTCCCTAATAGTGCTATTAGTAAATGGCCTGCAATTATATTTGAAGTTAATCGAACTGCTAAAGATCCTGGACGGATTAAGTTTCTAATTGTCTCGATTAATACTATAAAAGGTATGAGTACAGAAGGAGTTCCTATTGGTACTAAATGTACAAATATATTATTTGTTTTGTTAATTCACCCAAATATTATGAATGATAATCATATTGGTAATGCTAATGCTAATGAAAATGTGAGATGTGAGGGGGGTGTGAAGATATATGGTAGTAATCCTATTAGGTTATTAATTAAAATATATGATCTTAAACCTAGGAATATAATTCTTGAACCTTTTTCTGGTATAATAATTCTTAATTCTAATTTTAATGAAAATATAATTTTTATTATAACTATTATTATATTGTTTGGTGTGATTCAATAATTATAATTTAATATAAGTAATGCAATTAAAGTTCTTAATCAATTTAAAGATAAAGCTCCTGTACATGGATCAAATGTTGAAAATAGGTTTGTTATCATTTTCAATTTAAGTTCATTTTCTTAATTTTTGTTATTATTACAATTGATACTTTATAATTAAAATATGTTATTCTAATTGATAGTATAACCATAAAGTTAAATATTAATATAAGTGTTATTCATCATATTGGTGATATTTGTGGGATAAAGAAATAACTTATGTTATTTTTAATTTGACAAATTAATGTTTTTATTAAACTAAATTCTTCATTAAGGGTATTTGCTAATTTACCATAATTTGATTTAAGAGATCATTACTTGCATTTAAGTATCTTAATGATTTTTTGTTAATTCAAGTTATAAACGATTTTATATTTACTCTTTCCATTGAGATTGGTATGAATCTATGATTAGCACCACAAATTTCTGAACATTGACCGAAATAAATACCAGGTCGATTAATTAATATATTTCCTTGGTTAATACGACCAGGTGATGCATCAATTTTAATCCCTGCAGATGGAATAGTTCAGGAGTGAATAACATCTGATGATGAAGTTAAAATTCGTATTATTGTGTTAAATGGAATAATTATTCGATTATCTGTATCTAATAATCGGAACTCACTAAGTTCTAGGTCATTAGATGGCTTTATATATGAATCAAATTCAATTTCATTAAAATCTGAATATTCGTAAGATCAATATCATTGATGACCAATTACTTTAATTGTTATTATGGGTTTTATTGATTCTTCAATTAAGTATAAGATTCGTAGGGAGGGTATAGCAATAAAAATTAAAGTTACAGCTGGTATTAATGTTCAAATTAATTCAATGGTTTGATTTTCAAGTATTAATCGACTAGTTAATTTATTGATAAAAATACTTACAATAATATAACCAACTATTATTGTAATCATCATAACAATTATTATTGTGTGATCATGAAATAATGTTAATTGTTCTATAATTGGAGATACTGAATCTTGTATAAATTTAGATATTCATGAATTTATTTCTAAAGAAATAATTATATTTATGGATGAATCTTAACTTCATTACATTAATTCTGTCACATTAGAATTTTGAGATTAATGGTAATTCTATATAACTATGTTCTTGAGGAGGTGTTAGTTGTATCCATTCAATAGAAGATTGATTATTTATAGAAAAAATTACTATACGTTTGGAAATTAATCTTTCTCACATAATAATTATTAATATTATAATTCTTAAGGTTGAAATTAAACTACCAAATGATGAAATTAAGTTTCATGATGTGTATAAATCAGGATAATCTGAGTATCGCCGAGGTATACCTCTAAGGCCTAAATAATGTTGTGGGAAAAAAGTTAGGTTTACACCGAAAAACATAATTAAAAATTGAATTTTTAATCATTTTTTATTTAGAGTTAATCCTGTAATTAGAGGGTACCAGTGGATAAACCCTGCTATAATAGCAAAAACAGCACCTATAGATAATACATAGTGAAAATGTGCAACAACATAATAAGTATCATGTAGTACAACATCAATTGATGAATTTGATAAAATAATACCTGTTAAACCACCAATTGTAAATAAGAAAATAAATCCTAATGATCATAATATTGAAATATTAAAGTTTTTATATACTCCATGTATTGTTGCTAATCAACTAAATACCCTAATTCCAGTTGGGACTGCAATAATTATAGTTGCTGAAGTAAAGTAGGCCCGAGTATCTACATCTATTCCTACTGTAAATATATGGTGAGCTCATACTACAAAACCTAGGACACCAATTGAAACTATTGCGTATACTATTCCGATAAACCCAAATGATTCATTTTTTCCTCTCTCTTGAATAATAATATGAGAAATTAAACCAAAACCGGGTAAAATTAAAATATATACTTCGGGATGACCAAAAAATCAAAATAAATGTTGGAATAAAATAGGGTCACCTCCTCCTGAAGGGTCAAAGAAAGAAGTATTTAAATTTCGATCAGTTAATAGTATAGTAATAGCTCCTGCCAATACAGGTAATGATAAAAGTAATAAAAATGCGGTAATTAATACTGACCATACAAATAATGGAGTTTGATCTATTTTTATACCTACAGATCGTATATTAATTACTGTTGTGATAAAATTAATAGCACCTAAAATAGATGAAATACCAGCTAAATGTAATGAAAAAATTACTATATCAACTCTAGGTGAAGTATGTGCTAAATTTGATGATAATGGTGGATATATAGTTCATCCTGTTCCTGCACCAGATTCAATAATAGATCTTAATAGTAATATAATTAACGAAGGAGGTAACAATCAAAATCTTATATTATTTAATCGTGGAAATGCTATATCTGGGGCCCCAATCATTAATGGTAAAAGTCAATTACCAAAACCACCAATTATAATAGGTATTACTATAAAGAAAATCATAATTAGAGCATGAGAAGTTACTACTGTGTTATAAACTTGGTCATTATTTATTATAGGTCCAGGTTGTCTTAACTCTAAACGAATAATTAATCTTAACATTATACCAACAATTCCAGATCAAATACCAAATATAAAATATATAGTTCCAATATCCCTATGATTAGTAGAAAATAATCATTTATTCATTAGGGTGTCTGATAAAAGTAACAAACTGTAAATTTGTAAATGAATTGAATTCTCCTAATAAGTCTTAATAGTTTAATAAAATGTTAAATTGCAAATTTAATGATACCTTGTGTTTAAGATTAAGATTTACTTTAAGTAATTTTAACTTTGAAGGCTAATAGTTTTTTTAACTTAAAATCCCTTTAAAGGGATTTTAAGTTAAATAGTATTAGAGGTAAAATCAATCTTGTTATGATAATGAAAGAATTGAAATTAAATTTAGTTATAATTATTCATTTAGGAATATTGAAAAATAAAATAATTGACAAAATTACTATTCGTGTATAGAAAAATATTACTAGTAATGATGTTAATACTAATATTGTACAAATTATTAATTCGTTTGTTATAATTAAAAACTTAATTACCATTATTTTACCAAAGAATCCTATAAAAGGTGGAAAACCACCTATTGATAGTAGTGTTAGTCAACAACAAATTTTAATTGGTAAGTTAAAGTTATTAATAATTATTTGGTTAATATAATTTAAGTTTAATTTTATAATTAAATAATTTAATAAAATTAAAGATGTTGAGTATAAAATAAAAAATATTAATCAAACTTCTGTTCTATTAATAGATAAGATAACTATTGATATATTAAAGATGGAGGAATACACCATGATCTTTTTAATTGAATTTTGGTTTAATCCAGAAAAAGACCCAATAAATAATCCTAATAATACAAACACATTTAAATTTGTATTTAGATATGATAATATATTGATTGGAGCCAATTTTATTAAAGTTAATATTAAGGTAATTGAGTAATAATTTATTCCCTCAATAATTGAAATAATTCAAGTATGAAAAGGTCTTACCCCTAATTTTAACAAAATAGATATAATCAAAATACTAGTTGAATTTAATTCCAATATCATAATAACCCCTATTATTATGATTGTTGATCTTAATCTTTGAATAATAAAATATTTGATACAAGATTCTGAATTTAATTTCATTTTATTTGATATAATAGGAATAAAACATATTATTGATAATTCTAACCCCACCCAAATTATTAGTCAATTATTTGAACTAATTGCAATAGTAACCCCTATTACTATGCAAAAGTTAAATAAAATTTCAAGATTCATTAAAATTAAAAAGAAGAAAATTAATTCTATGTTTAGGTTATGGGCCTAATAGCTTTGTTTAGCTTATCTTTTTAATGTAATTTAGTGTAATATGCATTTAAATCTTTGAAATTTAAGGTTAAGTTTAATTCTTTAATTTACAATAAGAGTAAAAATCTACTTAATTTATTCTATCAAAATAATCCTTTAGTCAGGCACCTTACT